TCTGGTCCTTCACTAATCGGGGCCAAAACTCCGGAAATTAGAAATGCCAAAATAGGAATAACACTTGATATTATTAGAAATGCCCAGAAAATATCATATTCGTGAAGCAGAAACATAGAAGCACTCCTATTAATGTGGAATATACCGAATTAGTTGATTCAAATTGGAATTCTCAATTCATCCATAACTACATTAGTCGAAACAACAATTTTGATCAAACCACATAGTTTCGTTTGTTTACTTGTTGTGGGTCATGTATCGTCTCAAGATTCATCCAATGGAATCCCACTTACACTTACTTCGATTCTATTTAGATATGGTGTAGACATATAATGCTATTATACAAATCAAACTCTCTCCTACCTTGCCTCGGGTTTTCTATCAAACAAAAAAAGGAATTAAGGAATTTTTTTGAAAGAATATTTTAAATAATATGAATTGAAAGTGAAATAATATTCAAACAATATTATTCAAATAAGATTAAATATTAAACATAAAGAATTTCAATATTCTATTAATATAATAGAGCCAAAGAGGAGGTCTGGCCCATTTTTTCTCTCTCTCTCTTTTTTTTTTCTTAGTGATTTAGAATATAGTCAGTAGTCAGATGTAATAGAATTTCTAGGAATTTCCATCTCGGGATTTATGGTATATTCTACGTGGCTGTGTTGGTGTATTCTTTTCATTAAGATCCGGATAGAGGATTATTGTTTCTATTGATTTGATACGGATACGAAAACGGAATGCATCGACCGATTCGATTCTCTCTCCCTGTCCCAGATTTATACTTAATTGATTTGATTCAATCCATTGAATGGTGAAGAACCCTTCCATATAAAAACTCGTGGGTTCCTATACCCAAATTAGGAAACTTTGGACCTGTACTACCCCGGCCCCGGCTTTACCCCCGAGTTAGAAGTCTTGAAAGAATCATTTCAGACCCATTTCTAGGACTAAAGATCGTGATTTGGAATGACTCGAAATACTTATTTATTTAATGTAATAATAACACCTAGCAGGACCAACCAACGAGTTAGGTTTCGTGACAACAAAAAACGTTTCTTTTGAAGCAAACCTACAAAATGGGGCATAGTTTAATGGTAGAGTCGGCTGAATCGTAAATGATTTACAGAAGATACTTCGAATGGAATCATGCGTTGTCGAACGATTCGATAGACAAAATCTCCCCATCCCAAAACCAACTCATAGAACATAGAAATAGAAGAGGGTGCGTTGATACATTTAGGACCAATTCATTGTCTCTAAAACAATGAATTGGGATTGTTGTTCTGCCAAAAGGCGATACGTCGGGGGATTCCTAACTCATCCAAGTTCAAATGGGCCCTAATCTTTTTAGATAAAGTCTGCATTGGTAGAATTGGAATGATGAACAAATTGGATTGGGTAAATTGGAATAAAAAAAAATAAGTTATAAGTTTAAGTATTGTACAGAAAAATGACGACTTGCTTTGCTAAGCCGGTTATACAAAGAAAAGCCTATTGTACAATGAAACTTACCAAAGAGCTTCGTTTTTGAAACTCTGGCTTTTCTACAAATACAAGAACAAGAATAGGTTCTAGATAATGTGACTTACTATTAGATTGAATTTGGATTTGATTTGGTTGGGTCAGGTTGGAGTTTTTCTTGAGCCAGGCTCATGTTATGATTTTGACTTCATAAATTGACTTGGGTATACCAAAGCAAAGGTGTATCACTAAATCTTGGATCATGGACAAATAAAAGAGGAAAAAGGCCGTATGTCATTCACAGACGAAGATTAATGAAGAAGAATGGGTTTGTTTATCCGAGATTTGAAAATACCGATCCGATTGGATCCATTGGAATAAATTATTGTTTTCAAGCCCCGAGGGATCTCCGTGATCCTGTGGGAATGATTCCATTTCTATGGAACAATCAACCGGCCGGTCACACGCACTAATTAGGAAATGAATACAAAAATGTATAGGGCTATACGGACTCGAACCGTAGACCTTCTCGGTAAAACAGATCAAACTTATTATTATCGAAATGATTCGAACTGTTTCAAAGACCCAACATGCGTTTTTTTTTTTGCATTGGGCTCTTTCATTAACTGATAAAAAGATCGGCTAGTCTACCATATTTTTTCTTGACAGGAAGATAACGAGATGGCTCCATGTGCTCGGATTCATTATTTGAATTCTGATCCGGGAGCAATACCAAAGTGTTTCAAAGAAGGGTTACCCTGACGTAGGTCTGCCTCCGGCCTAGATCAACCTAAGTTAAATGGAGTCTCTATCAATCCGCCCCAAGAGTCAAATATGATACTTCATACACCTTAAAGTTCATAGGACGAAAAGAGGTTATTTTGAGGTCCTTATCCTCATTATGCCTAGCATTGAAGGGCCTGGGTATTCACCTTATCAATGATCAAACCAATGATGGGTTCTATTTGGTACCTGAATTGGCACCTGAATCGGACCGAACAAAATATTTGTCAGGCTATTGTTCTCTTGTTCC